TAAAAGGACTTGTTCCTTTTATTGTTCTCGTCTCTGCCTTGGATCCTCTTTTTTTGCATGAGATAGAAATAAGGAATTCAAAAAATCGAGGCTTTTTTTTGAACTTGATGGTAAGAAATCCCAGGATCTAGAAATTCATTTCGTACAATTGAACCTTTTCAAACTGTTTCTTTTTGAGAACCAAAAAAACTTGTGCCAAAATAACAGATGCGAAGAAGAACAAAAGGCCTTGGACGCGCAATGGATCCTGAAGCACTATTTCTGCATCCCCCTGACCAAACCCTCCTACATTAGGATTGCTTGTTAATGGTTGATCAAGCTTGATCGATTCCCCCTCTGAAACAAGAAGTTCTGGCCCGGGAGGTATAATATCAATCACTTGGCGTCCATCCGACGTATCGACTATGGATATTTCATATCCCCCCTTTTCTTTACGTAGTATTTTTTTTACTATACCAGTTGACGTAGCATTATAGACCGTATTGTTACTCTTGCTACCATCAGGATAGATCTGTCCCCTTCCTCGGTTTCCCCCTACATATATGGGATATTTTAAGAAATGAACGTCTTTTTTCGTAGCGGGATCGGGGGAAAGAATGGGAAAGACAATTTCACTATATTTCTTACCGGGAACGGGGCCTATCACAAGAATATTTTTTTTATTGGGACGATAATTCTGAAAAGAGAGATTTCCTATCTTTTCTTTCAACTCAGGAGAAATACGGTCGGGCGGTGCTAATTCGAATCCCTCGGGCAAAATAAGAACAGCACCCACATTCAACCCTCCCTTTTTCCCATTAGCAAGAACTTGTTTCAGCTGCATATCATAAGGGATTCGAAGAACTGCTTCAAATACAGTATCAGGAAGCACTGCTTGGGGAACTTCAATATCTACAGGCTTATTAGCTAAATGGCAATTGGCACATACAATTCGTCCAGTTGCTTCCCGCGGGTTTTCATAACCCTGCTGCGCAAAAATGGGATATGCATTTGAAATAGATGTGCGAGTTATTACGTATATCATGATCGATACAGAAATCGATCGAATCATCTGTTCCTTTAACCAAGAAAAAGTATTTCTATTTTCCATGCCCAATCGCGGATCCCGGAATTTCTACAATAAATTAGATAGGTAGCTAAACAAATCTAGTTCCCTATACACGAGTCTGTTGTCATTCTACTGCAACAGTTGTACTGGAATGATGAATACCTTAAGCAGGTAGAAATAGAAAGAATTTTACTAAAAAGGAAAAGGGCTTTCTTTCTAAAGGAAGAAATATGCTAATTTGATTAATATTAGTATTAGGAAATCAAATGAGTGAGTTTATGCTTCACTAATTGAATGATAAATAACTACAAGTGAAGGAGATAGACGGTTTAAACAAAAAAAGACCCAAAATTTCAAACACGTGTCTAGAATCACAGGAAAACTACAAACAAAAATAGTGAAAATTAGCTCGTTAGGAGCCCATCCAAGATTGTTGTAGACCCAACGAATTAGTAGTTCCCAACCGCTGGTGGAGTGAAATCCAACAAAAAAATCAGTAACTAAAAGAATAAAAAAAGCTTTTATTGAGTCATTTAAGTTATAGAAAAATTCCTGAGCCCAAGAATTCAAAATGATAAGTTCTTCTTTACCCAGAAAAAAAGAACCACTTAGAATAGCCAAACAGATTATATTTGTTGAAAAATGCGAAATGATATGGAGATGATGCTCATTATCCATTTTGGCCAATTGTATTATTTCCCTGTGTATTCCTATAGGAAGTTTTTGTACATGTGTCTTCGGTTTCTCTTTTATTATTTCGTCCAAGAGAAAAAGTTCTTCTAATTCTATGAATCCTTCTAGAATCCTTTTCTCTTGAATATCCGTTAAGAAAGTTTCGGATTGCTTGGTATTCCACCAATTCTTAATCCAAAGTTCCAGACATTTGTTAAAAGAGAAAGAGATTCCCCAGGGCAAAAGTACGATAAATACAAGATATAGGAAAGAAGGCAATGCTTTCTTTTTTTTCATTTTTGATCTGTAAATTGAGTTGTTAATGAATCCGCTTCATTCGCCGACTCCATTTCATTCGCTGAATATATATATGATATTTCTTTTCTTTGAAGCAAAAATTCTATAACAAGGTTTGAGACCTTGTGTTTGTATCTATTTCTCTTTTTGTATACTAGTGGAATTTCATTGTATTGGGTTCTTTCTTAGATCTAAATGGGGTGGAATAGAGAAATAAAAAAAAGGTCCTTTATATAAGGATGGAAGAATATTATGCCATATATCTCACTTGGACAAAATAAATAAAAATCAAAGCAATTTTGATTTTCTCTTATCCTCGTTTGTTCCTTCCTTTAGATAAATACTCGAAAATCCCCTTACAATTGCAAAAAATGGCAATTGGTACTCAAAATACTTCAATCGGTACGCGCAAGAAATAGGCCAATTCGGCAGCTTTTTGTTCAATTTCTCGTGGAGTAAAAAACATCTCATCAGTACGAGTCAAGGGAATGACCCCCTGGCCCCGGATTTCCATATAAAGGATACGACGAGGATAAAGACCCTCTTTAACCTGAATTCTAATTGATTGGATATCCCGCACAAGGAATCGAAGGAAGATGCGACGTTTTATTCCAGGGAATCCCCAACGAAAAATGCGCACTATTCCCTCTTTTCTATCAAATCGGTCATAACCACTGCCTACATTCCAAAAAATAGTGCACCACAAATAGGAGCTAATGAATAGGCCCGCGATTCCGTAGAAAGACATCACGACCCCCTGTGGAAAAAAAAGAATTTGTTGAGATGGAAGTACAGATATCATATTCTTACCAAGATAACTGGAAGTCCCAACCGCTAAGAATCCTAATGAACCTAGAAAAAGAATACAGGCCCAGAAAAAATTACCTCTTTTTCGAGAACCTTTTAGAAGTTCTATCCATATGTGTTCTGATCGCCAATTCATATTAGATATACTAAATCCAGTAGCGGTCAATTGAAATTGAGAGAATAAGCTAAATGATTTTGACTTTACTTTTTTTGATTCTGAAATAGCCCTCAGTAGCTAGTACTCCTGTGAAATAATTGGTTAGATACATTGACTTTCTATTCAAAAAAAACTCGCTATACTCGGCTACGCATATGCATGCATTTATGCTCGTAGCCTATATCCGCATCCATAGATTTTTTTTTTTCATTTGTGTGTAGAAAGAGTTACATACCCTATCATATTATATTACTTACACAAAAAAATATCTGTATTATGATCCTGGAAATACATTAATAAAATTCGGCCCTGTCGTTTCTAGACAATCTTATTTTTCTGCACATAAAGAAATAAGGAAGCCATTGCAATTGCCGGAAATACTAAGCCTACTAAAGGCACGAAAATAGAGGGTAAGTTAAAATCCGTCATAGAATATCTGTCTAAATTCAAATTTACTATTTCTATCTATTCGAAATATATCTTAAGATTCTTATGATATAATTAAGTATATCTATTATAAGGAATATTGACTATTGTATTTTTTAGTTTACAAAATACAGACTTTTTATAGAATACTTTTATAGATATAGAATACTAAAGTATTCTATATCTATAAAAAAAAATGAATGGAATGGATAATAAGAAAATTGCAAAAAAGGGGCACTAATGAAAAATATTTTATTTTTCTTTTCCCATTCTCATCGCCTTTCTATCCTTCTAGTCGAACTTGAAATTGGATTCAAAAGAAAGCTATTGTAAAAATAAAAAAAATACCTCTTAATTTAACCTTTAATTTTTAAATTTTAAAGTAGAAATGGAATAGAATAACCAGTTGAAGGGTAATGATCATACGTCTGTAATGCATTGTATGTCCCAGAATAGGTCCCATTCTTCTACCCTTTCCGGGTAGTCGATGGCTATTCACAGCTACTACCTTAACACCAAAGAAGAGTTCGACCCAATGCTTTATTTCTGTCTTAGTGAATCCCGATTCGACATTAAAAGTATATTGATTCTTTCCCAATAAACGAAGACTCTTTTCTGTAAATACTGCGTATTTGATTCCATTATCGTACGATAATACTATATTTTTCTTTATATTTGTTTATTGTATTATACCTTTCTATATTCTAGATATATAGAATAGAAGAATCTCAATTTGTCAAGTCTCATGATCGTATCAAGATCTATTTAAATTCGGCTCAATCTTTTTTTTCTAAAAAAAGATTGAGCCGAATTTAATTGCAATCAATTAATAAAGAAGAATTACTGCATTTCGTAACTTATTTTTTCTCTTTCTATTTTGCTTCTTTTTTATTTTATTTAGACCTTCTTTATATCTAGTTTTATCTACTTATCTATGGTATCCACCGGCTCGAAATCAAATTTGATCGCCTTCCATACTTCACAAGCTGCGGCTAGTTCAGGACTCCATTTGCAAGCTGCTTTGATAATTTCATTACCTTCACGAGCAAGATCGCGCCCTTCGTTACGAGCTTGTACACAAGCTTCTAAAGCCACACGATTAGCTGCTGCACCAGGTGCATTTCCCCAAGGATGTCCTAAAGTTCCTCCACCAAATTGTAATACGGAATCGTCTCCAAAGATTTCGGTCAGAGCTGGCATATGCCAAACATGAATACCCCCTGAAGCCACCGGTATAACACCTGGCATGGATACCCAGTCCTGAGTGAAAAAGACACCGCGAGAACGATCTTTTTCAATAAAATCATCACGCAATAAATCAACAAAACCTAAAGTCATTTCGCGTTCCCCTTCTAACTTACCTACTACTGTACCGGAGTGGACATGATCTCCCCCCGACATACGCAATGCTTTAGCTAATACACGGAAATGTATACCATGATTTTTCTGTCTATCAATAACTGCATGCATTGCTCGGTGAATGTGAAGAAGTAGGCCGTTGTCGCGGCAATAATGAGACAAACTAGTATTTGCGGTGAATCCTCCAGTTAAGTAGTCATGCATTACAATAGGAACCCCTAATTCCCTTGCAAATACGGCTCTCTTAATCATTTCTTCGCATGTACCCGCAGTCGCATTCAAGTAATGCCCCTTGATTTCACCAGTTTCGGCTTGTGCTTTATAAATTGCTTCGGCACAAAAGACAAAACGGTCTCTCCAGCGCATAAATGGTTGTGAGTTTACGTTTTCATCATCTTTGGTAAAATCAAGTCCACCACGTAGACACTCATAACACGCTCTACCGTAATTTTTTGCGGATAATCCCAATTTGGGTTTAATAGTACATCCCAATAAAGGACGACCATACTTGTTCAACTTATCCCTTTCAACTTGGATACCGTGAGGCGGACCTTGGAAAGTTTTTGAATAAGTAGGGGGAATTCGTAGATCCTCCAAACGTAGAGCGCGTAAGGCTTTGAAACCAAATACGTTACCCACGATGGAAGTAAACATATTAGTAACAGAACCCTCTTCAAATAGGTCTAATGGATAAGCTACATAACAGATATATTGATCTGCCTCCCCAGGAACGGGTTCGATGTGATAGCATCGTCCTTTGTAACGATCAAGACTGGTAAGTCCATCAGTCCAAACAGTTGTCCATGTACCAGTAGAAGATTCCGCAGCTACTGCAGCCCCTGCTTCTTCAGGTGGAACCCCGGGCTGAGGAGTTACTCGGAATGCTGCCAAGATATCAGTATCCTTGGTTTCGTACTCCGGGGTGTAGTAAGTCAATTTATAATCCTTAACACCAGCTTTAAATCCAACACTTGCTTTAGTTTCTGTTTGTGGTGACATAAGTCCCTCCCTACAACTCATGAATTAAGAATTCTCACAACGACAAGGTCTACTCGATATGGATTAAGCGGAAATGAAACCTTTGCAAAAATCTAAAAAAAAAAAAGATATTCAATTAATATTAATATCAACTCATTAAATAAAAAAAAGAGTAGGCTTAAGTTAATGAATATGTTTGATTCATATATAATGCGTGCACCTTGTGTACGCTCTATCCTATAGGAATTCCACTATAGGAATTCGATAGGAATTGAGTTGTTGTTATGGTGAGTTATTGTTATGGTAAGTTAACACGGTTCGTTATTAAACCGTGGATTTGATTCACCAAATCCATCATTATTGTATACTCTTTGATAGATATAGCGCAACCCAAACCAATCCCTAATCCTTATTTTACAATTTGGAAAGTTCTTAATAGGCCCCTTTGATATTTTGAATCTAAATACCTAAATACTAAGAAAATTCTCTGTTGACAGCAATCTATGCTTCACAGTAGTATATATTTTGTATATCGAAGTCCTAGATAGGAAAGTAGAGTAGGCACAGATCCTTCATAAAAAGCGAAATTTATACGAAAAAATTGATTGAACTTTCCAACGGACTCATTCCATAAGTAAACGATTGAATGGGATTCGCTTGGGCAACGAAATCAAGTGCTAGTCCCCTTTTCTTTGCTATTGAATTAACTAATTCATTTCCTTTTGACTTTTGGATTTTTGGATATTTTTTTTGATTTGATTTGGCATTATTCAACAAAAAAAAAAAAAAGAAAAATTTCGACAAATTCCTTTTTTTTTGAAAATTATGTGATAATTATGAGAACCAATCCTACTACTTCGCGTCCCGGGGTTTCCACAATTGAAGAAAAAAGCGCAGGGCGTATTGATCAAATTATTGGACCCGTGCTGGATATCACTTTTCCCCCGGGCAAGTTGCCTTATATTTATAACGCTTTGATAGTCAAGAGTCGAGACACTGCCGATAAGCAAATTAATGTGACTTGTGAGGTACAACAATTATTAGGAAATAATCGAGTTAGAGCTGTAGCTATGAGTGCTACAGACGGGTTGATGAGAGGAATGGAAGTGATTGACACGGGAGCTCCTCTCAGTGTTCCAGTCGGTGGAGCTACTCTCGGACGAATTTTTAACGTTCTTGGGGAGCCTATTGACAATTTGGGTCCTGTAGATACTAGTGCAACATTCCCTATTCATAGATCTGCGCCTGCCTTTATCGAGTTAGATACGAAATTATCTATCTTTGAAACAGGTATTAAGGTGGTCGATCTTTTAGCTCCTTATCGACGTGGAGGAAAAATCGGACTATTTGGGGGGGCAGGAGTAGGTAAAACAGTACTCATCATGGAATTAATCAATAACATTGCTAAAGCTCATGGAGGCGTATCCGTATTTGGCGGAGTAGGGGAACGGACTCGTGAAGGAAATGATCTTTATATGGAAATGAAAGAATCTGGAGTAATTAATGAAAAAAATATTGAGGAATCAAAGGTAGCTCTAGTCTATGGCCAAATGAATGAACCACCGGGAGCTCGTATGAGAGTTGGTTTAACTGCCCTAACTATGGCGGAATATTTCCGAGATGTTAATAAGCAAGACGTGCTTTTATTTATCGATAATATCTTTCGTTTTGTTCAAGCAGGATCGGAAGTATCCGCCTTATTAGGGAGAATGCCCTCCGCAGTGGGTTATCAACCTACCCTTAGTACAGAAATGGGTTCTTTGCAAGAAAGAATTACTTCTACCAAAAAGGGATCCATAACTTCGATCCAAGCAGTTTATGTACCTGCGGACGATTTGACCGACCCTGCTCCTGCCACAACATTTGCACATTTGGACGCTACTACCGTACTTTCCAGAGGATTAGCTTCCAAGGGTATTTATCCCGCAGTAGATCCTTTAGATTCAACCTCAACTATGTTACAGCCTCGGATCGTTGGCAACGAACATTATGAAACTGCGCAAAGAGTTAAGGAAACTTTACAACGTTACAAAGAACTTCAGGACATTATCGCAATTCTTGGGTTGGATGAATTATCGGAGGAGGATCGTTTAACTGTAGCAAGAGCACGGAAAATCGAGCGGTTCTTATCACAACCGTTCTTTGTGGCAGAAGTTTTTACCGGTTCTCCAGGAAAGTATGTTGGTCTTGCAGAAACTATTAGGGGATTTCAACTAATCCTTTCCGGAGAATTAGACGGCCTACCCGAACAGGCTTTTTATTTGGTGGGGAATATCGATGAAGCTAGCACGAAAGCTATAAACTTAGAAGAGGAGAGCAAATTGACGAAATGAAATTAAATCTTTATGTACTGACTCCTAAACGAATTATTTGGGATTGTGAAGTGAAAGAAATCATTTTATCTACTAATAGTGGCCAAATTGGTGTATTACCAAACCACGCCCCCATTAACACAGCTGTAGATATGGGTCCTTTGAGAATACGCCTCCTCAACGACCAATGGTTAACGGCGGTTCTGTGGAGTGGTTTTGCGAGAATAGTTAATAATGAGATCATCATTTTAGGAAATGATGCAGAACTGGGTAGTGACATTGATCCAGAAGAAGCTCAACAGGCACTTGAAATAGCCGAAGCTCACTTGAGTAGAGCTGAGGGTACGAAAGAATTGGTTGAAGCGAAGCTAGCTCTCAGACGAGCTAGGATACGAGTCGAGGCTATCAATTGGATTCCCCCATCCAATTGAAGACAATCCAAAGGTTTCGTTGATACAAAGAAAAAGGAAAGAAGGGTAGAAAAAGTTATTAGATAGCGAAGCGAAGTAAGTCCAATGCTATCTAGTAATTTTTCTACCTACCTACCTACTATTGGATTTGAACCAATGACTCCCGCCGTATGAAAGCAATACTCTAACCACTGAGTTAAGTAGGCAATTTATCACCACAAAAGAAGCCCCATTACTTCGATCGATTATAGATCGAATCCTTTTTATAAGCAATACCGCTCCGTTATTGGTATGTTTATGTTATATTTATTGGTATGTTTATGCTATTATGCTATAATAGTAAACGGATCAAAGGGATATCCTCTGGCATTAGAAAATATTCATCTTGACAAGAAATTATCTATATGTTAAGATATCTCTGACAAGGGCTATAGCTCAGTTCGGTAGAGCAACTCGTTTACACGTGCGCCAATGCTTTTCAAGGGAACTTATTATGTAATGAACATAATTGACCTTATTGCAAAATCAATGTCTTACTTCATGGATTCGAAAGAATAGGAGAACAGTAGCCTGACAAACAGTTGGTTCAGTCCGATTCAGGTGCCAATTCAGGTGCTTAATCAAATGGAACCCCTATTGATTTGCTAGTTGATAAGGTAAATATCCAGCCCACTCAATGCTAGGCGTAATGAGGATAAGGGCCTCCAAAAAACTTCTTTTCGTTCTATGAACTTTAAGGTGTATGAAGTCTCATAGTAAACTCTTGCAGCGGAACGATAGAGACTCCATTTCATTTAGGTTGATTTAATTTAGGCCGGAGGCAGACCTAAGTCAAGGCAATCCTCCTTTGAAACACTTTGGTATTGCTCCTAGATAGATCAGAAGACAAATAATCAATCAGAGCACAGGGAGCCATCTCATTATCTTTCCATAAAGAAAAACTATGGCGGATTAACTGATCTTTACATCAGTTGATGAAAGAGCCCAATGCAGAAAAATGCATGTTGGGTCTTTGAAACAGTTCGAATCATTTCGATAATAATCTGTTTGATCTGTTTTACCGAGAAGGTCTACGGTTCGAATCCGTATAGCCCTAATATATACGTCTTTTTTTCCATTTTAGGATGGATATCTTATGTTTCCTTTAGTATAGTTTTCTTTTCCTTATTAGTACTCGTTTATAGACTCGACGGTCGATTGCACCATAGAATAGAGATAAAAGCATTACCCTAGGCTCATTCATCGAAAATCATAGAGACAGGAAAAGAAAAAAAATTTTGATCAAATCAATAGAAGGAAGGATCCCTTACCTGATTAGAATTCCATCCTCCTTCAAATAGGATATGCTCTAAGTACCTATACTTTCCTATAATGACTGCAACGATTTTCCCCATTTTGCGAATTTCAATTTTGTTTGAAGTATATTACTATATATACATTATCTAAACTATATATACATTATTTAAATCGATCCACTTTAACTAAAATAGAAAAAATCGAAAGAAAAAAAGAAAGAGTAAATAATAAAACTGGATATTCTGTTTCATAATTCTGAAATAAAGTTCTTTTTTTTTTAGTATTACTCCTCATTAGGATGCATACATTAGTCATCCTATTTTAATTAGGTTCTAATCTAATTAGTAGTAAGTATTTTCTTTTTTATTTAATAGTCTCTGACTATCATTAAATAAAAGGTAGAGCAATTCTTTTTTCTAGAGATTATGGAGAAAGCGAGACAAAGTGAAGCGAAAGAGTTTTCTTTGTATAAGAATTAGGTCTATATCATATCTAAATAGAAGGGAAATCCAAAAGAAAGGAAGTGGGGATTCCATTGGATGAATCCTTAAGGAAGACATATCATAAAAGAAACAAAGGCTAAAGTAAGCGCTCTTTGCCTTTGGTTTGAGCAAAACAGATTCTTGTTTCACCGAGGAAAAGAGAGAAGTTCTGGATAAATTGACAATGTCAACTTGAATTGACTAATTCAGTTCCGCCTATTCCACATTAATGGGAGTACATTTATGTTTCTGCTTCACGAATATGATATTTTTTGGACATTTCTAATAATAGCAAGTCTTATTCCTATTTTGGTATTTTGGATTTCAGGACTTTTAGCCCCGGTTAGTAAAGGACCAGAGAAGCTTTCTAGTTATGAATCGGGTATAGAACCCATGGGGGGGGCTTGGTTACAATTCCGAATACGCTATTACATGTTTGCGCTAGTTTTTGTTGTTTTTGATGTGGAAACGGTCTTTCTATACCCTTGGGCAATGAGTTTCGACGTATTGGGTTTATCCGTTTTTATCGAAGCTTTCATTTTTGTGCTTATCCTAGTTGTTGGTTTAGTTTATGCATGGCGAAAAGGAGCCTTGGAATGGTCTTAACTGAATATTCAGACAAAAAAAAAAAAGAAAGAAAAGATTCCATCGAGACAATTATGAGTTTGATTGAGTTTCCGTTACTCGACCAAACAAGTTCCAATTCCGTTATTTCAACTACACCAAATGATCTTTCGAATTGGTCAAGACTCTCCAGTTTATGGCCCCTTCTATATGGTACCAGTTGTTGTTTCATTGAATTTGCTTCATTAATAGGCTCACGATTCGACTTTGATCGTTATGGATTGGTACCAAGATCAAGTCCGAGGCAAGCGGACCTAATTTTAACAGCTGGTACGGTAACAATGAAAATGGCTCCATCTTTAGTGCGATTATATGAGCAAATGCCTGAACCGAAATACGTCATAGCTATGGGAGCCTGTACTATTACAGGGGGAATGTTTAGTACGGATTCCTATAGTACTGTTCGAGGAGTTGATAAGTTAATTCCTGTGGACGTCTACCTGCCGGGTTGCCCGCCTAAACCAGAGGCTGTTATAGATGCCTTAACAAAACTTCGTAAGAAGATAGCGCGAGAAATAGTTGAGGATCGAACTCTATGTCAAAGTCAAAAGAAAAATCGATCTTTTACTACCCGTCACAAGCTTTATGTTCGGCGCAGTATTCACACTGGAACTTACGAACAAGAATTGCTCTATCAATCACCATCCACTTTAGATATATCTTCTGAAACTTTTTTCAAATCCAAAAGTCCAGTATCTTCCTACAAATTAGTGAATTAGGAGGGGTTCTTTTGTGCAGAAAAAGAAAGAGCAGTGCAATCTTTCAAACTTGCATTTGAAATGTGAAATATTTATACAAAGGGGGAGAGATCAAGACAATGCAGCAGGGTTGGTTATCTAATTGGCTAGTCAAACATGACGTGGTTCATAGATCTTTGGGCTTCGATCACCGAGGAATAGAAACTTTACAAATAAAAGCGGGGGATTGGGATTCCATTGCTGTCATTTTATATGTATATGGTTACAATTATTTACGTTCCCAATGTGCTTATGACGTAGCACCTGGTGGATCTTTAGCTAGCGTGTATCATCTTACGAGAATACAGTATGGTATAGATAACCCAGAAGAAGTATGCATAAAAGTCTTTGCCCAAAAGGATAATCCTAGAATCCCGTCTGTCTTCTGGGTTTGGAGAAGTGCTGATTTTCAAGAACGCGAATCTTATGATATGGTAGGAATTTTTTATGATAATCATCCGCGTCTTAAACGTATCTTAATGCCTGAAAGTTGGATAGGCTGGCCCTTACGTAAGGACTATATAACCCCCAATTTCTATGAAATACAAGATGCTCATTGAATGATAATAAATTCATGTTCACTTATACAACACAACTCCAGATTTTATTCAAATCAAGGAATATTTTTACGTTCTGTTCCTAGACGAAACGAAATACTTATTATATTCTAATTAATTCCTATTATACAAAAAGGGCTTCATTTCGATTTTCCAATTTTGAAAATCAGATATTTGTTTCCTTCGTATGAACAGAAAAATACAATGACTCAAAGAAGTTCCTACCACGAACTTTGTACCGCGCGTATTACTTAGAACCACTAGGAAAGTAGGATAAGCAAGAATAAAAAAATATTCTTCGGAATAGCGGTATACAAAATTAATAAGAAATGCAAAAATGAAGAAAAGGGCACCCAATTTTACCTCTTTCTATACCATAAAGAAAGGAACCAAAGATTTTAACCCTTTTTCTAAAAAGAAAAAGAAGTGTTTACAGATTTATCTACTTACTCTATACTATCTAGATTATTAATGAATATGTACCCCAATCCATCTCAAGATATTTGTATCAATATCTATTCGGTGGATCCTTTTATTTTCTGTGCCAGGAACCAGATTTGAACTGGTGACACGAGGATTTTCAGTCCTCTGCTCTACCAACTGAGCTATCCTGACCCTTTCTTGTGCATCATCTTAGTAGAGTATTTGCATCTATGTCAATTAAAGGGACTAAAAAATAAATATAAATAAAGTATTCAAAATTTGGAAATGGGTAGGGATAGTCCTATGCATTGTGGATGGCTTACTTAATAATACTTAAAAATAGAATTAATAATCGAAATTCCTTGCCGATACTCTACTCTAATAAAAAAGAAACCATCTATTTAATGAATAGCATAAGATTCATTGGGTTCTCGTCGCACTCCTTTGTGAAAGAGTAGAATGAGAAAGCTAATGAATCTTAAACCCATTTATAAAAGTAAAAAAAAAAAGATAACTACTAAGGTTAGGGAATAAAAGAGAAAGAGGGTTTGGGGATAGAGGGACTTGAACCCTCACGACTTATAAAGTCGACGGATTTTCCTTTTACTAGAAATTTCATTGTTGTCAGTATTGACATGTAGAATGGGACTCTCTCTTTATCCTCGTCCGATTAATCCACTTTTTTTAAGATCTCGAAAACAAAATAATGAATTGAAGGATTTGATTACTCAATATTCGATTGGAATGGATTCACAATAATTCTAAAAAAATTCAGAATTTTCTATTTCATAATCATTCCTAATTTCATTTAAAAAATAAAATAAGGAACCTATATTATGATATGGGTTCCGTGATTAATCGTTTGCTATGTCAGTATATATGCGTGTATATTAGATGTATAAAGCCCTTCTTTCTCTAATTTCTAAGAGGTTCCACTACCAACACAACGCAATTACTTCGATTCGTTAGAACAGCTTCCATTGAGTCTCTGCACCTATCCTTTTCCTTTGGGTTCTAGTTTGAGAACCACTTGTTTTTCAAAAAAGGGATTTGGCTCAGGATTGCCCATTTTTCATTCCAGGGTTTCTCTGAATTTGGAAGTTACCACTTAGCAGGTTTCCATACCAAGGCTCAATACAATCAAGTCCGTAGCGTCTACCGATTTCGCCATATCCCCATTTTCCTTTTCTTTGAAACCAGGATTCCTTGTATAATTTCATCCATCTCTTAGTTTTTTTTGAATCATTGAATTCATTATTCGACGTAGTCTAGCAGCTCATCTCTATTTGAGAGACCCCGCTCGCTTATTGCAATTCAGAATTGAATTGATTCTATCGTTGATATATTTGCAATTCAATCGGAATGAATATATCCAAAAGTTTTTCTCTATCCCGCCTCCCTCCCTCTTTTTTTAGAGTATTCAAAATCATACTATAACGCTTGATATTCATTCTTTTTTTTCTAATCAGAATTCGAAATTGGATTTGCTATGATTCTATCTTCTCCTTAGTGAACTATTTATCCTTAAATTATTAACAAAGAAAAAAAAAAAATATCTCAAAAATGTATATAATGATCGAATGAAAATGCCATTCGCATTTTTTCTTTATTAATTCTTCATATATATTCTTCTTTTCTATGTATTAGATTATTCGTCCGAGCCATATCAAATTGAAAATATCTGAAATGAAATTCAATATAGAATTTGGAATAGATTCTATTAGAAAAATTGATTTGCGAATTAGAGAAATAAAAAGAAAGTTCAATAAATTCTATAATCCTATTTAATAATATCATTTTAGTTAAGCATATCAAGCTAACTTTATCTTTTTAAAATTCTAGTATTTTTTTTTTTGAGTGGAACTTCCAATTTCGAACTAGTTAATAACTAAGATTAATAATTAAGATCTGACATTTTACGGATTCCCTATATATATTTCTATTTGTTACACTATTTCTGTTATGTAAGCCCACTTAGCTCAGAGGTTAGAGCATCGCATTTGTAATGCGAGGGTCATCGGTTCAAATCCGATAGTCGGCTTTTTTCTCTATCGATGTTCCATGAACAAGAATTTCTCTTTTTCTCCGAATTAAACGGGGAATCCAGGGTCTATTATGTCGTTCTACCTTACAATTTTGCTAGATAAAAAGCATAAAAATAAATAATATTATATACAAAAAATCCAGATGTTAATGAAATTCCATTTTTTTTGGTACTTTTTTGTGGTACTTTAGTAGATTTTACTCTGTTTATCCTTTAGTTTAATTCAGTTTTAATTTCGATGTATTCTGTAATGTAAATAGAATGAAATTTATTGTGTAAAATGAAATTTCAATAAAATAAAAAAGGAGTCTTCATGTCCCGTTATCGAGGGCCTCGTTTAAAAAAAATACGCCGTCTGGGAGCTTTACCAGGACTCACTAGAAAAACGCCTAAATCCGGAAGTAATCAGAAAAAGAAATTCCATTCTGGGAAAAAAGAGCAATATCGTATTCGTCTTCAAGAAAAACAGAAATTGCGTTTTCATTATGGTCTGACAGAACGACAATTACTTAGATATGTACATATCGCTGGAAAAGCAAAAAGATCCACAGGTCAGGTTTTACTACAATTACTTGAAATGCGTTTGGATAATATCCTTTTTCGATTGGGTATGGCTTCAACCATTCCAGGGGCCCGGCAATTAGTTAACCATAGACATATTTTAGTTAATGGTCGTATAGTTGATATACCAAGTTTTCGTTGCAAACCCCGAGATATTATTACTACGAAAGATAACCAACGCTCAAAACGTCTGGTTCAAAATTCTATTGCTTCATCCGATCCGGGCAAATTGCCAAAGCATTTGACGGTTGACACATTGCAATATAAAGGACTAGTAAAAAAAATTCTAGATAGGAAGTGGGTTGGTCTCAAAATAAATGAGTTGTTAGTTGTAGAATATTATTCTCGCCAGACTTGAACTTAACGAAAAAAGGAAAGGTTCATAGAATTTTTTTCCCTTCCCCTTTCCCCGAACTAAATCGACCTAAGACTCTTAATTAATATTTTCCCGTTCACCTAGCAGAAATAGATTAACCCTAGGATCCTTTTTTCTTTTTTGTTATTTCCTCGATGTGTATTTTACATACCACAGTAATTTCCTATAGAGAATTTTTATTAAATAAAGGTATTATTGTTGGAATAAATTGTTATTTAATTTGCTACACTGTGATCGCTAACATTGATGAATTAAGAGAAACGGAAAGAGAGGGATTCGAACCCTCGGTAAACAAAAGTCTACATAGCAGTTCCAATGCTACGCCTTGAACCGCTCGGCCATCTCTCCTCCATAATCTTATTATTAAAAATAAACTGAGTGAATAGCGAGTTTTCGTATTCCTACAGTACGGGTACAGCCACAACGGCTCGGGGATTCCATGGCTCTATTGGAATGGAAAAATTACTTTTCATCTAAGTGGAAGGATCCAGTATTTTTTTACTAGGAATTCTGCTCCCTCGAAAAGTTTTTCTTTGGGGAAAACTAAAATAAAAAGAGAATGGAAGAATTCTTCTTATTCCATAAGAAAATAATTTCCATAAGAAAATAAAGGAACCCTAGAATTCTATTTGCATAAGGTACGTTACGCCATACAATCTAAATATAAAAAAGGGTATGGGGCAATTAATGACTTTGAAAACGCGAAATAGCTGATGAGAGAAGTTGTTGTTGGGAAATAGGAAAGTCGAGAATAAAATCCAGTCTTAGTCAAATATTTCGTATCTCCTCTTGTCCAAACAGAAGGAAAAGGAGACAATTTGAGCTGAGCGGAAAATCCATACCTCTCTTATCCATTTAGAGCATATGGATCGATTTATAAGAATCGAATGTTTTGTTTTTATGTTATTTCGTGATAGAATGAAAAGAATTCTATATAGAATGGGTTGGGAATTATGCCTAGATCCCGTATAAATGGAAATTTCATTGATAAGACCTCCTCGATTGTAGCCAATATTTTATTGCAAATAATTCCGACAACCTCCGGGGAAAAAAGGGCATTTACTTATTATAGAGATGGTGCGATTTGACTCTTTTTTTTAGCCCTACCTACATCTCATTCTTACGAGAAAGAGAGAGGGTTCGCATAGAGAGAACAAAATTAGTAAAGGAAACCCGCGCTTGGGGAAGGTGAGGTGAACTAACAATTCCTTCTATCGTGTATCCTCGATTGATGTGGCCTCAGATGCTTCAATTGTAGATTTGAGTATTGAGCGAAAGGTTACACCTACAGGATAGGTTCTGTATTACAGGCCAATCCGACTCTACTAGTACCAATAGGCAGCATAGGGGAGAAAAGCACTACACCTCGAAATAGGAATCAACAAGAGAAAAACTTTGTTAGAAATTAGCCCTTTCCTGATTGGTATCAGGGTTGGGAAGAATGGTTGGGATAACAAACAACCATCAGGTTTGTACTTTGGATACCCTTATAACCATCAAAGGGCGTTGAAGTGGCTAATTCCTCTAAATAGGAGGCGTTGAGAACAAAGAAATTCTTGGAGCTATCGTTTTCCTCTAGCATTAATAGAATTCATTGGTGTTAAGAAAAACCTCTTGGGGGAAGGTTGGCTAGAGATTTCTTGGAAAAATACCAGCCCTCTTCGGTCCATAATGAGATGGGACTAATTCGATTTTGATTCTATCGATTTTTCGCTTAGTACTATGTACAGAAGGGAGAAGTACAGAAGGGAGAAGCCGTATGAGATGAAAACCTCATGTACGGTTTTGGAACGGAGATTTTTTGAATAGAATGAACGACCGTAACGGATGTTGGCTCAATCCGAAGGAAATTATGCGGAAGCTTTGCAGAATTATTATGAAGCTACGCGACTAGAAATTGATCCCTATGATCGAAGTTATATACTATATAACATAGGCCTTATACACACAAGCAATGGAGAGCATACAAAGGCTTTGGAATATTATTTCCGGGCGCTAGAACGAAACCCTTTCTTACCGCAAGCTTTTAATAATATGGCCGTGATCTGTCATTACGTGCGACTATCTCCACTATAGAAAGAAGAAAAAAAGAGCGTAGGAAATTCTCTAGTAAATACTAGAAAAAGGGCTTTCTACATAGGGATCGTCAAAATAACGATTTGACCTTATCAGCTGTAGGAAGGAAGGACACTTCACGAGAATCAAAATAGGAAGAAAGTAGAGCCTATACTACTATTCTATGGATAAAGCTGAAATTGATAGAGAAAACGCCGTAAAGATCAATTAGTGAGCGACTGGGTCGATACAACTAAAAAAACTGCTTCATTATACCACGATATGGGACAAAATTTAGGAATCCGCTTATGTAATAAAGCCGATCCACTAAGGGATTAAGCAGCGGTGTAGTATCAGATCCCAAAGATAGTAAGTTCTTTTTTCTTTCTTATGGGAAAAAGTCTTTTTCGAGGATTCTATAGAAATTTCATATATGAAAGAAACGAAACCGAGATAGTTACCTTTCAGAAAATTCGAACGAAGCATATAGGTCTATCTATGCTTTATTCTTCTGAAGGTGGGAGAAAAGATCAAACTGATTATTGATCAAAATTAGGGTTTGAAACTTAGGTAATTCACTTCTTCTGCTTAACCCAAGAAGAAATTGGATTCATTTTTGAGAAATCGAATTCAGTTAAGATAGGGGAAATTAAGATAGCAATTTCTGAGCCGTATGAGGTAGGAAACTCTCAAGTACGGTTCTAGGGGAAGGAACTGCCTATTCCGACCGAGGAGAACAGGCCATTCTACAGGGCGATTCGGAAATTGCGGAAGCTTGGTTTGATCAAGCTGCTGAGTATTGGAAACAAGCTATAGCGCTTACTCCGGGAAATTATATTGAAGCACAGAACTGGTTGAAGATTACGAAGCGCTTTGAATAAGACCACTCTCCATTTTCATAAAATGGGTGGTTTGGTTGTTGATCCATTAATCAAATAATTTAGGTAAGAAGATCAAATCAATAATTTCATTATATCCCTTTCTTCTACCTTCGATTTTATATCATATTTCATAAGGATAAACAATAGGGATAGGCTCTGGAACAGAAGTAATAAAGCACATAAAAGGTGGCAATATAAATATTCCTACCTAATATATCAGGACGGTCTTATTAATAATTCTAATGAGTTATCTTGGAATTTGGAATCGAATAAAAAAATCTATATTATGCTCACTCAAGGAAAGTAGATGTAGATAAGGGCTTATACCCTCACCTCAGAAAAAAAAATACGCTAGCTTCTTAAATGAAAACGTAAAAAAAAAGATTTTTTTGTTACGTCTGGAAATAATTTTCCAGAATAACCAATGTCCGTTAGGCACCTAATCCTTATGTCATAATAGATCCGAACACTTGCCTCGGATTGACTTCAATGTATAATTGCTCCAGTGAATAACTAAAAAAAAAAAATAGAAGGACGGTAGATAGTAAAGAAAAGGACTAATCATAATATCTATCTTTCAAAGATTCAATAAAAAGACAGTTGGCGGGTCTCTTTGTATGTCTTGTCCGGAAAGAGGAGGACTTAATGATTATTCGTTCGCCGGAACCAGAAGTTAAAATTGTTGTGGATAGGGATCCTGTAAAAACATCTTTTGAGGAATGGGCCAGACCCGGGCATTTCTCAAGAACAATAGCTAAGGGCCCCGATACTACCACTTGGATCTGGAACCTACATGCTGATGCTCACGATTTCGATAGTCATACCGGTGATTTGGAGGAGATCTCCCGAAAAGTCTTTAGTGCTCATTTCGGTCAACTCTCCATTATCTTTCTTTGGTTGAGTGGCATGTACTTCCACGGTGCCCGTTTTTCCAATTATGAAGCATGGCTAAGCGATCCTACTCACATTGGACCCAGTGCTCAGGTAGTTTGGCCAATAGTAGGGCAAGAGATTTTGAATGGTGATGTAGGCGGGGGATTCCGAGGAATCCAAATAACCTCTGGGTTTTTTCAGATTTGGCGAGCATCCGGAATAACTAGTGAATTACAACTCTATTGTACCGCAATCGGTGCATTGATTTTTGCATCGTTAATGCTTTTTGCTGGTTGGTTCCATTATCACAAAGCCGCTCCCAAATTGGCCTGGTTCCAAGATGTAGAATCCATGTTGAATCACCACTTAGCGGGGTTATTAGGACTTGGGTCTCTTTCTTGGGCGGGACACCAAATCCATGTATCTTTACCAATTAACCAATTTCTCGACGCTGGGGTTGATCCTAAAGAGATACCACTTCCTCATGAATTTATCTTGAATCGCGACCTTTTGGCTCAACTTTATCCTAGTTTTTCCGAAGGAGCAACCCCCTTTTTCACCTTGAATTGGTCCAAATATGCAGAATTTCTTAGTTTTCGCGGAGGGCTAGATCCAATAACCGGTG